TTTTTTTTACTACCCGTAGCTTCGATACATTTCGAAATCGAGAGATGTCTACCGGGGGGGGTTCTATCAGACAACAATTAGCAAATCTAGATTTACGAATGATTATAGATTATTCATTGGTAGAATGGAAAGAATTGGAGGAAGAGGAACCCACAGGGAATGAATGGGAAGATAGAAAAGTTGGAAGAAGAAAAGATTTTTTGCTTAGACGCATGGAATTGGCTAAGCATTTTATTCGAACAAATATAGAACCAAAATGGATGGTTTTGTGTCTATTACCAGTTCTTCCTCCTGAGTTGAGACCAATCTATCATATAGATGAGGATAAACTAGTGACCTCGGATATTAATGAAATCTATAGAAGAATTATCTATCGGAATAATACTCTTACAGATCTATTAACAACAAGTATAGCTACGCCAGAAGAATTAATAATATCTCAGGAAAAATTGCTACAAGAAGCCGTGGATGCACTTCTTGATAATGGAATCTGCGGACAGCCAATGAGGGATGATCATAATAGAATTTACAAGTCGCTTTCAGATGTAATTGAAGGCAAAGAAGGAAGAGTTCGCGAGACTCTGCTTGGTAAACGGGTCGATTATTCAGGGCGGTCAGTGATTGTCGTAGGCCCTTCACTTTCATTACATCGATGTGGATTACCTCGCGAAATTGCAATAGAACTTTTCCAGGCATTTGTAATTCGTGACCTAATTAGAAAACATCTTGCTTCGAACATAGGAGTTGCTAAGAGTCAAATTCGGAAAAAAAAACCTATTGTATGGGAAATACTTCAGGAAATTCTGGATGACCATCCTGTATTACTGAATAGAGCGCCTACTCTGCATAGATTAGGCATACAGGCATTCCTCCCCATTTTAGTGGAAGGGCGTGCTATTTGTTTACATCCATTAGTTTGTAAGGGCTTCAATGCGGACTTTGACGGGGATCAAATGGCTGTTCATGTGCCTTTATCTTTAGAGGCTCAAGCAGAGGCACGTTTACTTATGTTTTCTCATATGAATCTTTTGTCTCCAACTATTGGAGATCCCATTTCTGCACCAACTCAAGATATGCTTAGTGGACTCTATGTCTTAACGAGTGGAAATCGTCGGGGTATTTGTGTAAATAGGTATAATCCATGTAATAGTAGAAGCTATCAAAATGAAGATAATAACTATAAGTATACAAAAAAAAAAGAACCCTTTTTTTGTAATGCCTATGATGCAATTGGAGCTTATCGGCAAAAACGAATCAATTTAGGTAGTCCTTTGTGGTTGCGATGGCGACTAGATCAACGTGTTATTGCTGCAAGAGAAGTTCCTATCGAAATTCACTATGAATCTTTGGGGACCTATTATGAGATTTATGGACACTATCTAATAGTAAGAAGTATAAAAAAAGAAATTCTTTATATATATATTCGAACCACTCTTGGTCATATTTCTCTTTATCGAGAAATAGAAGAAGCCATACAGGGGTTTTGGCAGGGCTGTTGTAATTCTATGCTGCCAGGGGGAATTCGAATCTCGCCGGGTTAACTAGGACTAGAATTGCGGAATTTCTACGTGAATCAAGATCTAGAAAAGGAAGTTTTCCAATCACTGACTCAAACCCATTGTCAAATTCTACTCAGCACAACGCAATATGGAGGTACTGATGGCAGAACGGCCCACTCAGGTCTTTCACAATAAAGTGATAGACGGAACTGCCATGAAACGACTTATTAGTCGATTTATTGATCACTATGGAATAGGATATACATCACATATCCTGGATCAAGTAAAGACTCTGGGTTTCCGACAAGCTACCGCCGCATCCATTTCATTAGGAATTGATGATCTTTTAACAATACCTTCTAAAAGATGGCTAGTTCAAGACGCTGAACAACAAAGTTTTATTTTGGAAAAACACCATCATTCTGGGAATGTACACGCGGTAGAAAAATTACGTCAATCGATCGAGATATGGTATGCCACAAGTGAATATTTGCGACAAGAAATGAATCCTAATTTTCGGATGACCGATCCTTTTAATCCAGTCCATATAATGTCTTTTTCGGGAGCCAGAGGAAATGCATCTCAGGTACATCAATTAGTAGGTATGAGAGGATTAATGTCGGATCCCCAAGGTCAAATGATTGATTTGCCCATTCAAAGCAATTTACGCGAAGGACTCTCTTTAACAGAATATATTATTTCTTGCTATGGAGCCCGTAAAGGGGTTGTGGATACCGCTATACGAACATCAGATGCAGGATATCTCACGCGCAGACTTGTTGAAGTAGTGCAACACATTGTTGTACGTCGAACAGATTGTGGCACCGTTCGAGGTATTTCTGTAAGTCCTCGAAATGGAATGATGGCGGACAGGATTTTTATCCAAACATTAATTGGCCGTGTATTAGCAGATGATATATATATAGGTTCGCGATGCATTGCTACTAGAAATCAAGATATTGGGGTTGGACTTGTCAATAGATTCATAACTTTTAGAGCACAACCAATCTCTATTCGAACCCCCTTTACTTGTAGGAGTACATCTTGGATTTGTCAATTATGTTATGGCCGAAGTCCGGCTCATGACGACCTGGTCGAATTGGGAGAAGCTGTAGGTATTATTGCAGGTCAATCTATTGGAGAACCGGGCACTCAATTAACATTAAGAACTTTTCATACTGGCGGAGTATTCACAGGGGGTACTGCAGAACATGTGCGAGCCCCTTCTAATGGAAAAATCAAATTCAATGAGGATTTGGTTCATCCGACACGTACACGTCATGGACATCCTGCTTTTCTATGTTCTAGAGACTTGTATGTAACTATTGAGAGTGAAGATATTATACACAATGTGTGTATTCCGCCCAAAAGTTTTCTTTTAGTTCAAAACGATCAATATGTAGAATCAGAACAAGTCATTGCTGAGATTCGCACGAGAACATCCACTTTGAATTTGAAAGAGAAGGTTCGAAAACATATTTATTCTGACTTAGAGGGCGAAATGCACTGGAATACTGATGTGTACCATGCCCCTGAATTTACATATGGTAATATTCATCTCTTACCAAAAACAAGTCATTTATGGATATTATTAGGGGAGCCCTGGAGAGCTAGTCTAGGCCCCTGTTCGATCCACAAGGATCAAGATCAAATGAACGCTTATTTTCTTTCTGTTAAGCGAAGATACATTTCTAACCCCTCAGTAAATAATAATCAAGCGAGACACAAATTTTTTAGTTCGTATTTTTCTGGTAAAAATAAAAAAGGAGATAGGATTCCTTATTATTCAGAACTGAATCGAATGACATGTACTGGTCGTTGTAATCTCAGATATCCGGGCATTCTCGAGGGAAATTCTGATTTATTGGCAAAGAGGAGAAGAAATAGAGTCATCATCCCACTCGACTCGATTCAAGAAGGCGAGAACCAACTAATACCTTCTTCAGGTATAGCAATTGAAATCCCCAGAAATGGTATTCTCCGTAGAAATAGTATTCTTGCTTATTTCGATGATCCTCGATATATAAGAAAGAGCTCGGGACTTACTAAATATGAGACTAGAGAACTGAATTCAATCGTCAACGAAGAGGATTTGATTGAGTATCGAGGAGTCAAGGTATTTTGGCCAAAATACCAAAAGGAAGTAAATCCATTTTTTTTTATTCCCGCGGAAGTCCACATTTTGGCCGAATCTTCTTCCATAATGGTACGGCACAATAGTATTATTGGGGTAGATACACAAATCACTTTAAATAGAAGAAGTCGAGTAGGCGGATTGGTCCGCGTGAAGAAAAAAGCAGAAAAAATTAAACTGATAATATTTTCTGGAGATATCCATTTTCCTGGAAAGACAAATAAGGCATTCCGATTGATACCACCAGGAGGGGGAAAACAAAATTCCAAAGAATACAAAAAATTGAAAAATTGGCTCTATATCCAACGAATGAAACTTTCCAGGTATGAAAAAAAGTATTTTGTTTTGGTTCAACCTGTAGTCCCATATAAAAAAACGGATGGTATAAATTTAGGAAGACTTTTCCCGGCGGATCTCTTGCAGGAAAGTGATAATCTACAACTTCGGGTTGTCAATTATATCCTTTATTACGACCCAATTCTGGAAATTTGGGACAAAAGTATTCAATTAGTTCGGACTTGTTTAATGTTGAATTGGGACCAAGACAAAAAGATCGAAAAGGCCTGTTCTTCTTTTGTTGAAATAAGGACAAATGGTTTGATTAGAGATTTTCTAAGAATCGACTTAGCGAAGTCACCTATTTCATATACCCGAAAAAGGAACGATCTGCCGGGTTCAGGATTGATTTCTGAGAATGGATCAGATCGCGCTAATGTTAATCCGTTTTCTTCCATTTATTCCTATAAAAAAGCAAGGATTCAAGAATCCCTTAATCCAAATCAAGGAACTATTCATACATTGTTGAATCGAAATAAGGAATCTCAATCTTTGATCATTTTGTCATCATCCAATTGTTCTCGAATAGGCCCATTCAACGATGTAAAATCTCCCCATGTGATAAAAGAATCAATCAAAAAGGACCCCCTAATTCCAATTAGGAATTCTTTAGGCCCCTTAGGAACAGGCTTTCCAATTTATCATTTCGATTTATTTTCCTATTTAATAACCCATAATCAGATCTTGGTAACTAACTATTTGCAACTGGACAATTTAAAAAATATTTTTCAAATACTTCAATATTATTTACTGGATGAAAATGGTCAAATTTATAATCCCTATTCATGTAGTAACATCATTTTAAATCCATTCAATTTGAATTGGTATTTTCTCCATTACAATTATTGTGAAGAGACATATACAATCGTTAATCTTGGGCAGTTTCTTTGTCAAAATGTATGTATAGCAAAAAAAGGACCGCATTTAAAATCAGGTCAAGTTCTAATTATTCAAGTTGACTCTGTGGTAATACGATCAGCTAAGCCTTATTTGGCCACTCCAGGAGCAACTGTTCATGGACATTATGGGGA